GTGAGATCGTTTTTGGAATTGTATATTCAATGATTCACTCATCGTAACCAAAATGGATTTTCTATATTTTAGAATAGAATTCTAATAGAATATTTAGAAAAAAGGAAATAAGCGGGTAGCGGGAATCGAACCCGCATCGTTAGCTTGGAAGGCTAGGGGTTATAGTCGACGCTCAATTCAGCGCTTTGAACGTCTCTAATTCAAAACCGAACATGAAACTTTGGTTTCATTCGGCTCCTTTATGGAATATGAGTAAATTCATAGATCCAAGATGTGAACAAAATGATACCCATAACATCTACGTCAGCTTTTTTTTTTTGAATACAAACAAAATGAATCGCTTTCTAGATGATCCTTCTAGAAGAAGGTGATTCTAACAATCTTTCTAGTTACTTCGTTCTCTATTTCTATTTGAGAGGATCCTAAGGAAAAGGATTTTGTTTCCACCGAGCTAAAACAATATGTCGATGTCTCTAGTAAACCAAAGTCATCGTTGAATAGCTATTTTGCTCCAATTTCTTTCTTTAGAAAAAATGGAAGATTTAGTTACGATTCGAAATTGACTTTCTATCTTCTGCCATGGATCCTTTACTCATACTTATTCAATTGGAAGTTTTGGTCCAATTGAAAAATTATGTTTCGCAATTTCATAATCCAACTTTTCAATTTATAAGCGACTCATGGATACAAATCACGAGAATTCGTATTTTTTTCTCGAATTTCTCATTGAGGGGTAAAGGATTAAATCTTTTTAAGAAATAAAGTTTTTGGTCGGAATATGAATAAAACCGAAAGACCCTTTAACTATTAACGGTTAATAGAACGAATCACACTTTTACCACTAAACTATACCCGCTACAATATGATTGTAGTATACAAATGGATCTTTTGTCGAACAAGATCATTGAGCATGATCAAGATAGGATCATTAAAGAATCACCAAAACGAGAACGTTGCACTGAGATCCTAATTTAATGAGATTCGGGAAAGAGGCTTCATTTAATTTAAATTAAATAACTAAACCGAAAGTTTTGCCTTTTGCTGAAGAAGATCAATACGGATAAAAAAAACACTCAAATCATAACAGAAAACTGCATTGTGGAAGAATCGATATTTTCTTTTTGAGTTCGGTAAAATAGAACAAGAAAAAGAATGTAAATAGTCTTTGTTCTTTTTGTTTGTTGCTTGAATATAAAATATTCAATTGAATATAATAATATAATAAAAAAAGATATAATAAAAAAAGTCTTTTTGTTTTCAAATCAGATATCAGATAAATCATTATTTATCTATAATGCGTTGGAACAAAAAAAAGAGCCCGGCCCGGTCAGTACCTAGCCGGGCCATGAGAATAAGAAGGGCCTTTCGAACAAAATCAACACAAACGGGTCTTGCTTATTTTTTTTTTAGTTCGATTGTTCGTGCGGTCGAGCCCATCTTTTAGATAAAGGAAATTCCCGATTTCTGGTATAATAGAGAAAGAAAAAAGATTCCTTACATTATGTGTAATGTAGTAATTATCTTTTTCAATTGGGAGAGATGGCTGAGTGGACTAAAGCGTCGGATTGCTAATCCGTTGTACGAGTTATTCGTACCGAGGGTTCGAATCCCTCTCTTTCCGTTTCCGTTGATGAATTTATTTGGTTTTTTCCAATTTTGAAAATCTTAGTGAAACATCTAGAATAGATAAAATCCTAAGAAAACTTGCAAATTAACTAAAACCAAGGAAAACCCCCTGTATTTTATTCTTCACGTCCAGGATTTCGCCCTGGATCATTAGATAGGAATCCAAAGATAAAGAGAGACACAAAAAATATCACTACGGTATAAACGAAGAGTTTCAGAGTAAGCATTACACAATCTCCAAGATGGTTTTTTTGAAAAAAAAAAAAGAGAATAGATCTTCTATTTTTCTACCACATATCCTAAAGAAATGAGGTTTTTCTAGAAATGCATTGTCAAAAATTCATTTGTTTTTCATTAACCCAAATTTGGGTTTATATCCAAATTAGATATTCTATTGTGAGAGACCCTATATAGGGTTAGATAGGGTTAGTGTCTTTCACTGGAAAGGGGGTCAAAAATGAAGAAATGCGGGTAAGCCTGGGTTTTGTCGACTATACACGAATTTCGGCGTGTGAATCGAGGGTTCATACTCTAAAACTTATCTGATTTTTTCAATTGTTAGAATTTTTTTTATCGAGGAAATCATACATTTTCTAGGATAGTATTATTCAGGATCTCAGCGAAAACTTACAGCAGCTTGCCAAACAAAAGCTAAGAGAAAAAAAAACAAAGGTATGACTGGCATAACATCCACGATTGGATTCAAAAAAGCATAGGCTTCGGGCAATTTGCCGAAGAAAAAACTACTCGAATAAAAGGGAGAATTAATACAAATACAGATCAAACTAACGATATTAAGCATAACAGATATTTTGTTCTTGGAGATAATTGCATTTTGATTGCGTTTTTGATATAAGGAAAAAGAAAGTAAGTAAGGTAGACAAAAACCCTTCTTTTTCTTTGAATCCACCCAACCAAAAATCCTCCAATTCTCAAAGGAGGATAGAATAAATCATACTTTCATACAATATCTTAATTGAATTCTATGTAATGATCAATAAATTAAGTTGAATTCTATATCTATATGTATCAAAATCCTAATGCCAATCGATTCTATAGATCTATAAATATTTGAACTGGAGTTGACAAACAAGCAATAACAATATTATTGTTTCTTAGTGTCGATTATAAATCGAAATGGGGCGTCGCCAAGCGGTAAGGCAACGGGTTTTGGTCCCGCTATTCGGAGGTTCGAATCCTTCCGTCCCAGCGCAGTCCATTTTTTAGGCTCCATTATTCCCATAGAAAGAAATAGGGGAGTGGGTAGGAGTTAATCCATATTCATTTTAATATCTGTGTCTGTTCGAATTTCATTAATAAATGATCAAGTTCCATAGTATATAGAAATATGTTATGGAGCTAATGTTTTTTCTTTGAATCGAATTTTATTTAGCTATTTCGTGTTTGACTCGAATGAAAAATTAGAAATCTATTAATCTATTTAAGGCTTGAGGCAGGGGTGATTTATCCTATCCCTTTGTATTCACCTTCTCACAATGGTACGTATCATTCTATTTCAATGACAAGAAAATTTTGGGTTCCTTGTGAAAAAGATTTGTAATCCTTAAATTATTTAAACTGAAATTATAGATATTCGATAATATAGAATATCTATAACAGTGACAATTGTTCAGTCTATCTGACAGATACGAAGAATCTTCCCTTTCAAATTTATATTTGAAATTCACTCAGTGATGAGTCAATTGAAAAAGAAAGACCGATCCTCCTATGAAGATCAAAGGTGATGCTTATTGTCCAATTTGCTTCAAATTCCATTATTAATAATAATGATGTAGAAATAGGAAACCTTTTCAATTAGAAAGATTTTTTTTATAAAAAAAATCTTTCTAATGATTCCTTGTACGTGGAATCTTTGAAAAAATAAGAAATCATTTAACCCATCCTATTGAGTCACTTGAAGATACATATTCAAAAAGTTATTCGTTTCCCTATTTCTATTCTCGGATCTATATATTATTTATGTATGTTAAAAATGCTGTCTTGCTAAGACTTTTTCAAAAAAATCCACATATCATATATTCATATATTATAGAAGAAAAGTCTAGATTACGATGTCTATGGACAAATGAACCAGTGACTATTCATGATTCCATAATTGAATCAATTTCATACCGGTTCCAAATTAGAGGAATGTTATGGTAAAACTTCGTTTGAAACGATGTGGTAGAAAGCAACGTGCGACTTGAAGGACACGATCCGTTGTGGATTTTTATATCCACCATTTTTGATTTGTCTAGGAATAAGGGTGCTCTTGGCTCGACATTGTTTGTTCTATTACACCCGAACCCTTCGTTTTTTTGTTGGGTTGTAAATAGTGCGCACTGGAGCTCGAATAGAAAGTATTAATTCATTTCTCGGGGGCAAGGATCTAGGGTTAATGCCAATCAATTGGAGGAACAACTTCGTAAATATATCGAACATATATAGGAATCGAAAGGATCCAATTCGAGCAAGTTTCCAATTCAAAAGCAAAACTTGTTGAAATTGATTCAAATTTTTCGATTCAAAGTGTATCACGCGGGAATCGACTGTCCATAGGATTTTTTGGTCGAAAGAAATCAAAAGGGGGTATGTTGCTGCCATTTTATTTTGAAAGAATTAAGAAACACCGAAGTAATGTCTAAACCCAATGATTAAAAATAAGGAAAGGATCTCAGAACAAGGAAACACCCTTTTTAATTGTCTCAATCTTCTCAATAACTGGATCGGACTAAAGAATCCAAATAGAATTTGAAATGGTTTAAACGAGACAAACAAAAGGTAGTAAAGACGACTCAATAAATGAAATTGACTCAAGATTTTTCCTTTGAACTGTTTGAGAGTTATCCAACTTGAGTTATGAGTACGAATGGTTTATTTTTTTCATTTTCAGGAAGAAAAAAAGACTGAAATCATAGTCTAATTTATTTTATGGGACGATTTGTCATTTAATTTCTTAAAATTGCATATATAGACAAAACTTCGAATCAAATCATTTTTTCGCGAGCTGTACGAGGAGAAAACTTCCTATACGGTTCTAGGGGGGTATTGTTCATCGACATCTATCCCAATGAGCCATCTATCGAATCGTTGCAATTGATGTTCGATCCCGAAGAGAAGGAAAAGATCTTAGAAGGGTGGGCTTTTATGATCCAATGAAGAATCAAACTTTTTTAAATGTTCCTCTTATTCTATATTTCCTTGAAAGGGGTGCTCAACCCACGGGAACTGTTCAGAATCTTTTAAAGAAAGCTGCAGTTTTTAAGGAACTTCCGCCTAATCAAATGAAATTCAATTAAAGAAATACCAGGGGGGGTAGCGACTTGTATATAACTTTGTCTAACTTTTTTCTACTTGCCCCCCTTTTCTTTTTTTCTTCCGTATTCATATTTAGTTATCATAGCTTCGGTCGAATCTTATGGTCTAGATGGTCTAGAATGATTGATCTTATAAATATCCAATTTTCGCATTTCCCTTATTTAATTGTGTGGTTTTCATTGGAACTCAACTAAGCAACAACAAAGAATCTACTTTGCTTATTCCACTTAGATTGATGAAATACATTAGGGATTAATCCGATATTTTTTTTGAATTCTTCCTTTTTTATTCTTCGATTTATACTTTTTCTATCTATGTAGATTAGATATGTAGATTAGATATGTAGTATCAATCCAAGACAATTTGGAATAGTATTGTATTCCATTGTGAAATGGAAATTCAAAGGATTTCAAAAAGAATTTTATTTCATGCAATTTCTCTTTTCCAGTGTATTCTTTTCTCAACATTTATATTGACAACAGTGTATTGAACAAATATAATTCATCGTGATAAGCGATCCGGGTCTATTTATTTTTGTCCCACAGTTTTGTTACTTTATCTTATTCAACTGATGCTTTCTTTGATACAAGAGGTTTTTTTGATTGAAAGAAAGCTAGATAACATAAGAGATGCTCTATCCATTTTCACAATGCTGTATCTTTTTTTTTCTGTTATTTTATCTGACAATTTCTTGTATTTTCATCTAATCACTTCATTTTTATGTTTTGAACCCATTATCAAATCTGTTTTTTTTTTAGATTTGTTAACTCAAGGGTTTGATTAGTTTGTATAATATTTTTTTCTCTTTGTTTAAAATCAATTTAATTGTATTTATACACCCTTTGTTGAAGTTTTGTTTAATCTATGTTGGTTTTTCGGGTTGCTAACTCAACGGTAGAGTACTCGGCTTTTAAGTGCGGCTAGAATCTTTTACACATTTGGATGAAGTGACGAATTCGTCCGTAACCTTGGTAAACTTTGGAAGACCGCGACTGATCCTGAAAGGGAATAAATGGAAAAAACAGCATGTCGTATTGATGGAGAGTTCTGAGGATATTTCATTCTTATCGGATTGGTATAAAACCTTTTTCGAATTCTTGGAACGGAACAAAATAAAGTTGGGTCGAATGAATAAATGGATAGAAGCCTGTGGCTTCAATTAATTGTCAGAAAGAAAAAGCAACCGGCTTCTGTTCTTAATTTGAATAATTTCCCGATCTAACTAGACGTTAAAAATAAATTGGTGCCTGATATGGGAAGCACTTATCACTCCACGAGTGGATTCTATTTTTTTTTAATGAATCCTAACTATTGACATTCTCCATTATAGGCTGAAGATGCGTGTGTAAAAGAAGCAGTATATTGATAAAGAAAGTTTTTTCCGAAATCAAAAGAGCGATTCGGTTTAAAAAATAAAAGATTTCTAACCATCTTGTTATTCTATAACATAAACATCGACGAATTAAATGAAATGGATGGAAAAAGGAGAGGGTAGAGAATCCGTTGATAAGTTTATCTGTCCCCCAGGTATCGATTTTTACAGAATACCTTGTTTTGACTGTATCGCACTATGTATCATTTGATAACCCCCCCCCAATCTTCTACCTTTAATTCAAATCGAATTTCAAATGGAGGAAATCCAAAGATATTTACAGCTGGAGAGATCTCAACAACATGACTTCTTATATCCACTTATCTTTCAGGAGTATATTTATGCATTTGCTCATAATCGTGCTTTGAGTAAATTGATTTTGTCGGAAAATCTGGGTTATGACAATAAATCCAGTTTACTGATCGTGAAACGGTTAATTACTCGACTGTATCAACAGAATCATTTTCTGATTTCTCCGAATGATTCTAACCAAAATTTCTTTTGGGCGCGCAATAAGAATTTGTATTCTCAAATCATATCAGAGGGGTTTGCTTTTATTGTCGAAATTCCATTTTCTTTACAATTCCTATCTTGTCTAGAAGGGGAAACGAACAAGATAGGAAAATCTCAGAATTTACGATCAATTCATTCAATATTTCCTTTTTTCGAGGATACTTTTTCACATTTTAATTTTGTGTTAGATATGGTAATGCCTCGCCCTGTTCATGTGGAAATCTTGGTTCAAATCCTTTGCTATTGGGTAAAAGATGCTTCCTCCATGCATTTATTACGAGTCTTTCTCAACGAATATTGTAATTGGAATAGTCTTCTTATTCCAAAGAAAGTCAGTTCCCCTTCTTCAAAAAAGAATAAAAGATTATTCTTATTCTTATATAATTCTCATGTATGTGAATATGAATACATTTTCGTCTTTCTACGTAACCAATCTTTTCATTTACGATCAACATCTTATGGAGTTTTTCTTGAACGAATCTATTTCTATAGAAAAATAGAACGTCTTGTGAACCTCTTTGTTAAGATTAAAGATTTGGGGGCAAACCTGCGGTTGGTCAAGGAACCTTTCATGCATTATATTAGGTATCAAAAAAGATCCATTCTGGCTTCAAAAGGGACATTTCTTTTCATGAAGAAATGGAAATTTTACCTTGTCGCTTTTTGGCAAT